ACATAAAAGAAAAATCAATCTATAAGGTTGTGAAGCAAAAACAAAGGGATATGGATAAATGGAGGGGTGAGAGAAAGAAAGAAAAAGAATAGCAATGATATATGATTCCAATATGTATGGTCTATGAACTATCTTATAAAAGGCAATGTAATAAAGCATTAATGTATTCGTCCATAATTAATAATTAGATTCGATGAATATGAATACAATTTATACGAAAAATAAAAAAGAATAAAGAGCGCCGAGTCAATAAAGACTGAGAAGATTGATTCAGGAACAAATTTTATTAGGAGCTCCATTGCAGAGTTCGGGCCTAGTCATTAATCGAGAAGCGATGGGAACGACAGAACCTGTGACTGAGGAAGATTCCCTTGAAAACGAATCCTAATGATTCATTGGGTGGGATGGCGGAACGAGCCAAGAACCAATTCATTTATTCTGATAGGTCATGGAACGCCCCTACGAATGAAAGGGATGTTGAAAGAGCAAATATTCGCCCGCGAAAGCCTTACTGGATTGCTAAGTTTTGGGCAATTCAATAAAAATAAATAAAATAAAGGTAAAAATAAATGAAGATTCATTAATTATAAAATGGAATTTATCATTTTATTTTATTCCTACGTGTACGTGACAGATTATATCTCAAAAAATTCCATGATTCATTATTCATTCAATTCAAAATATATACAATATTATTTAATCGTTTCATTCGCGAGGAGCTGGATGAGAAGAAACTCTCATGTCCAGTTCTGCAGTAGAGATGGCATTGAGAAACAACCATCAACTATAACCCCAAAAGAACCAGATTTCGTAAACAACATAGAGGAAGAATGAAGGGAATATCTTATCGAGGCAATCGAATTTGTTTCGGCGGATACGCCCTTCAGGCACTTGAACCCGCTTGGATCACATCTAGACAAATAGAAGCGGGGCGACGAGCCATGGCACGATATGCGCGTCGTGGTGGAAAAATATGGGTACGTATATTTCCAGACAAACCTGTTACAGTAAGGCCTACCGAAACACGTATGGGTTCGGGGAAAGGATCTCCCGAATATTGGGTATCCGTCGTTAAACCGGGTCGAATACTTTATGAAATGGGTGGAGTATCAGAAATTGTAGCCAGAGAAGCTATTTCTATAGCTGCGTCCAAAATGCCTATACGAACTCAATTCGTTATTGCGGGATAGGGATATGGAACGAAAGGAAAGGGGCCTTGTGATGAAAAAACCGCAGTTTTTTTATTTCTGGACAAACAATCTTTCTTCTTTTTTTCTTCGCCCTTTAGTTAGTTAGCATTGAAAGAAAAAAGAGAAAAATAATAAGAATGATATGATTCAACCTCAGACCTATTTAAATGTAGCGGACAACAGCGGGGCTAGAGAATTAATGTGTATTCGAATCATAGGAGCTAGTAATCGCCGATATGCTCATATTGGTGACGTTATTGTTGCTGTAATCAAAGAAGCAGTTCCCAATATGCCTCTACAAAGATCAGAAGTGATCAGAGCTGTAATTGTACGTACATGTAAAGAACTCAAACGTGACAATGGTATGATAATACAATATGATGACAATGCAGCAGTTGTCATTGATCAAGAAGGAAATCCCAAAGGAACTCGAGTTTTTGGTGCGATCGCTCGGGAATTGAGACAGTTGAATTTTACTAAAATAGTCTCATTAGCTCCTGAGGTATTATAAATAGATTCTAAATAAATACTAATAGATGAAAACATAATAAAACATAAAAAAAGGGAGGTTCATAGTAAGATATCTGAACTGAATTAGATTCCATTAATTAGTAGAATGCATTAGTAGATTGTTTCTCACGCATATACCTTTAATAATTCATGAAAAAAAAAGAGTAGAGCATGCTGATTATATAAAAACCCGGAGGCACCAATAATTATAGTTCATCATGGGTAGGGACACTATTGCCGAAATAATAACTTCTATACGAAATGCTGACATGGATAAAAAAGGAACGGTTCGAATAGCATCTACAAATATCACTGAAAACATTGTTAAAATACTTCTACGCGAAGGCTTTATCGAAAATGTGAGAAAACATCGAGTAAGCAAGAAATATTTCTTGGTTTCAACTCTGCGACATAGAAGGAATAGAAAAGGGCCATATAGAACTGTTTTAAAACGTATCAGCCGACCCGGCCTACGAATCTATTCCAACCATCAACGAATTCCTAGGATTTTAGGAGGAATGGGTATTGTAATTCTTTCGACTTCTCGAGGTATAATGACAGACCGAGAGGCTCGACTAGAAGGAATCGGGGGAGAAATTTTGTTATATATATGGTGATCTTTATGATCTACGAATTGCATCCGTAGGAAAACTTCCTATTTTTTTTTTGAAAAAAAAGAGGAAGGGTTGTCTAATATCACTCCTACTCCATGAGTTGATAATTAAAGGGGTTACCTGGAATGAAAGAACAAAAATGGATTCATGAAGGTTTAATTACTGAATCACTTTCCAATGGTATGTTTCGGGTTCGTAGTGACTTTTCAACATTCCTCTCGTTCGGATACAATCGGAGGTTAAAAATTTCAAGAGACTTATTTTCTTTTCTTCGAAGGAGTAGATTCAAAATTAAAATAAAATTAAGGAGAAAAAATGTCTCGTTACCGAGGGCCTCGTTTCAAAAAAATACGCCGTCTGGGTGTTTTACCGGGACTAACTAGCCAATTTAAAATTCTCAGATGTACTAGTAAAAGAACCACACCCGGAAGTGATCCTAGAAACCAATCACGCTCCGGGAAAAAATCTCAATATCGTATTCGTTTAGAAGAAAAACAAAAATTGCGTTTTCATTATGGTCTAACGGAAAGACAATTACTTAAATACGTTCATATCGCTGGAAAAGCCAAAGGGTCAACAGGTCAGGTTTTACTACAATTACTTGAAATGCGTTTGGATAACATCCTTTTTCGATTAGGTATGGCTTCGACCATTCCTGGAGCCCGACAATTAGTTAACCATAGGCATATTTTAGTTAATGGTCATATAGTGGATATACCAAGTTATCGATGCAAACCCCGAGATATTATTACTACAAGGGATGAACAAAAATCCAGAGCATTGATTCAAAATTATCTTGATTCATCTCCCCGTGAAAAATTGCCAAAACATTTAACTCTTCACCCATCCCAATATAAAGGATCAGTCAATCAAATAATAGATAGTAAGTGGGTCGGTTTGGAAATAAATGAGTTGCTAGTCGTAGAATATTATTCCCGTCAAACTTGAACCTAACCTAAAATAAAACAAAAAGGGTTCGTAGAATTTTGCCCTCCCCTTTGTTTTGTTTGGCGAAGTAAATCGCTAAAGTAAGGGAGCTTGATCTGTATTTCTATCCTTCATGTATCATAAATAAATGGATCAAGAGGATATTTTCATGCCTTGGATCCGCTTTTTCAAATATTTTTAGTACTATGTACTACAGCAACTAGAATTAGAAATAGGAATATACAATCTATATTACAGAAAGTTATAGTTAGATACCATCTAGATGTATGTAGATATCCATAGTGGAATCATATGAAAGAGATTTTTTTTCTATCTAAGCGATTCGATGAATTATTCCTAAGGGTTCACATCATAATAAGAGTGCTGGTTGATAAGAATTACTTCTGGAAGAAAAAAATAAATCTATATTATATATATACAGTATAGAAATACAGTATGTATAGAAATAGAAAAAAAAAGTACGGATTAGTATATTATGATTATATTATGATTATGTATCCATTGAGTAAATTAAATGATTATTCATGATTCCATATTGAATCAATTCCATACCGGTTCCAAACAAACTTGAGGAATGTTATGGTAAAACTTCGTTTAAAACGATGTGGTAGAAAGCAACGTGCGACTTGAAGGAATGATCGGTTGTGGATTCTTACATCCACCATTTTGTAATATATAAATTATGAGGTGCTCTTAGCTCGACATAGTTTGTTCGGTTCTAATTATTTACTTTAACCAACCCACAACCCAACTAAATGGGGTTGTTAGTTAAAGTAAAAGTAAATAATACACGATGGAGCTCGAGCAGAAAAGATTAATTAATTTCTTTTCTCAGAGGTAAGGATCTATGGTTAATGTCAATCAATAAGTTAGAACAACTTCGTAAGCATATCTTCGATATAGAAATTCAAAAGATTCAATTCGAATAAAAAATCCTTTTGGATTTTAAATTTTTGTTGGAAAAACTATTTCGATCATAAAGTGTATCACACGGGAATCAAGCGTTTATACGATTCTTCGATAGTCAATAAATAACAAAAGGTATGTTGCTGCCATTTTGAAACGATTAAAGATCACCGAAGTAATGTCTAAACCCAATGATTCAAAACGAAGATAAACGATCCTGGAACAAGAAAACACCCATTTTTTTTGTCTCAACACTTTGAACAAAATAAAAAAAGGAATCCAAAAAATGGATAAAAAATGAGACAAAAAAGTGGGTTAGAGACAGCTCAATAAATGAAATGCCAAGGACTCGGGATTTTCCTTTGAACTCTTTGAGAATTATCTAACTTGAGTTATAAGTACGAATGGTTTTTCGGGTTTTCGACCAAAAAAACGAAAAAAATCATAGTTTCGATTTAATTTAATTGATTATTTTATGGATCTATTTGCCACTCTATATACTATGACATTAGAATCATTCTTTCTCGAGCCGTACGAGGAGAAAGCCTCCTATACGTTTCTAAGGGGGGAATTGTTCATCTATATCTATCCCAATGAGCCATTTATCGAATCGTTGCAATTGATGTTCGATCCCGAAGAGAAGGAAGAGATCTTCGTAAAGTGGGTTTTTATGATCCAATAAAAAATCAAGCTTCTTCAAATGTTCCCGCCATTTTATATTTCCTTGAAAAAGGCGCTCAACCTACGGAAACTGTTCATGATATTTTAAAGAAGGCGGAGATATTTAAGGAACTTCGCGTTAATTACGCGAAATAAAATGTAATTCATACAATACATATAAAAACGAGAAAATAAAAAAGAGCTAGTCTAGTTTTGTGTAATTTTTTCTTCACTATTCCCCTTCCCGTTTCCCCATCTTTTGTTCTATCCATAAAATTATGTATGGTATTATCCCCCAATCGGGTAGTTTTTGGCGAGACTCCACTAAAAAAAGGAGCCGAGCTTTCTTATGGTATCTTTATGGATATTGAATAAACCCGAGGTTTTCTTCTTGATTATTTTTTTCTTTTCGACATCTACACTTTTTTTATTCTCTAGGTAGGTTATCTATGAAATGCCAATCCAACACAAGTTCTTATTATTTTATAAAAAAAATATTTTTTTTTTCTCAACGTTCATATTGACAATAGTGTATTGAAAAAATATAATTGATCGTGGATAAATAGATCTATTTATCCACGCCCTATAAGTTTTTTTTTTACTTTACTTCATGTAAGCGATAGGTTCCTTAAATTCTCTGGGATATATTTAATTTCTCTTATACGGGAATTTTTCAGATTTTCATTATAGCTGTTCATTTTTATGTTCATAATTTACTATAAAAAAATGTTTTTGATGGGGTTGTGCAATCCAATCTCTCTTTTTTTTTTTTCGATCGTATCTACACACCATAATTCTATTTTTGGGTTGCTAACTCAACGGTAGAGTACTCGGCTTTTAAGTGCGGCTAAAATCTTTTACACATTTGGATGAAGGAACGGATTCGTCCATACCGTTGGTAGAGTTTGTAAGACCCCGACTGATCCTGAGAGGGAACGAATGGAAAAAACAGCATGTCGTATAAATGAATAACTCATATCATAAATAAATAACTTTAAGATAGAGTACTTAACCCTTACGGGATCGGTACAAAATATTTGTTTAGTTTGTTAGAGTTTTAATTCTTAGAGCGGTACAAAAAATAAATTATGGTTGGATCGAGTGAATAAATGGATAGAGCCAAAAAGCTCCAATTATAGGGAAACAAAAAGAGCAACGAGCTTCGGTTCTTAATTCGAATAATTACCAATTACCCGATCTAATTATACGTTAGAAATATATTAGTCCCTGGGGCGGGCAAAGGTTATGAAATCACTTTAATAAGTGGATTCTTCACTTTTTTTTTGAATCCTAACTATTCTATTAATTATATCCCTGTGCGGAGACGAATGTGTAAAAGAAACAGTATATTGAGAAATATAATTCTAAAGTCAAAAGAGCGATCGGGTTGCAAAAATAAAGGATTTCTAAACATCTTCGGTATCTTATAACGAACAAGAACCAATCGGATGGAAAAAGAGAGAATCCATAGATTAATCATTTCCAAGGTATCTTTTCTTACTATGATACCTTGATACCTTGTTTTGACTGTATCGTACCTATGTATCGTATCATTTGATGACCAAAGAAATCCCCGGTTTTGGTTCAAATCCAATTTCAAATGGAGGAATTACAAGGCTATTTAAAGATAGATAGATCGCGAGAACGGGACTTCCTATACCCACTTCTCTTTCAGGAATACATTTATGCACTTGCTCATGATCATGGGTTAAATAAATCGATTCTTTATGAGCCTATGGAAAATTTAGGTTATGACAAAAAATATAGTTTAATAATTGTTAAACGTTTAATTACTCGAATGTATCAACAGAAGCATTTGATTATTTTTACGAATGATTCTAATCCAAATTTTTTTTTCGGGCATAATAAAAATTTGGATTCTCAAATGATATCAGAGGGGGTTGCAGTCATTGTGGAACTTCCATTCTCACTGCGATTAGTATCTTCCCCAGAAAGTAAAGAAATAGACAAATCTATGACTACTTTACGATCAATTCATTCCATATTTCCCTTTTTAGAGGATAAATTATTACATTTAAATCATGTATTAGATATACTAATACCCTACCCTATCCATCTGGAACTATTGGTTCAAACCCTTCGCTCTTGGATACAAGATGCTCCCTTTTTGCACTTATTGAGATTCTTTCTCTACAAGTATCATAATTGGAATAGTCTTATTACTCAAAAAACGAAAATGATTCTCTTTTTTTCAAAAGAGAATCAAAGATTTTTCCTGTTCCTATATAATTTTCATGTATATGAATCGGAATCCATATTTTTTTTTCTCCGTAAACAATCTTATCATTTACGATCAACGTCTTCTAGAGCTTTTCTTGATCGAACACATTTTTATAGAAAAATAGCACATTTTTTAGTGGATTTTCGTAATGATTTTCATACTATCCTATGGTTGTTCAAGGATCCTTTCATACAGTATTTCAGATTTCAAGGAAAATCCATTTTGTCTTCAAAAGGAACCCCTCTTCTGATGAAGAAATGGAAATATTACCTTGTCAATTTATGGGAATGTCATTTTAACTTTTGGTCTCAACCAGATAGGATTCATATAAACCAATTATCCAATCATTTTATCGATTTTCTGGGTTATCTTTCAAGTGTACGACCAACTCCTTCAGCAGTAAGGAGTCAAATGTTAGAAAAGTCATTTA